AAAAATGAGAAATTCTGTATACATGGACCCCCCCTTTTTCACCTTCTTTTAAACTGCCAGTGCCAGATCTTATGAATTCGGGTCAATTGAATCTCAACTGTTCAAATAAAGTTTGTCTCTTGAAGAAGTAAATGAGTTATATTGAGTTCTATTCTATTAGAATAGAAATATTTTTAATATTAAACAATGTTAAATGTAATTTAACATTGTTTAATGTATATATATATATGATATGTTATCATATGTGTTTTTTTATTCCTTACTTGACAACAGTAAGAAATTAAGTAATAAACTGAGAAAAAGAAAAATCAATAAAAAAAAAAAGAAGAATAAAAAAGAAATATGAAATTAAATTATAATAAATGGCACTTCGATCATAGGAATGATAATGGAAATTTCTCTTGTTGTTGTTGCTTCAATAACAAGTATTTTTGATTGATATAAATTCCAAATTAAATCGTTTGATCTATGAAGGATTCATTGGAATAAAAGAAGAAATGTCCCGGCCAGTACTTAAGCAGATCAGGCCGGGAGAATAAACCTTTCGTATAAAATCAAAGAACTAAGATATTCTTTCTATTGAGGAGATCCATTTTGAGTCATTATCTATATTGAATTCCTGATCAATTGCTTTTTTCTATCTTTTTCTTATTTTTCTTATACATATTTTATACATATTTTCTTATACATAATATATTTATACTATATATAAATATTTAGTATAAATATATACCTTTCTTTTTATTTTATTTAAATTATTTAAATATTAAATACTTTGTTTAAGTTTAAATAAGTTTAAATTTAAATAACTATTTAAATAATTTCTATTATTTGTTAGAATATTTCAGAATATTTCTAATTTCTATTTTAATAATAGAATTATATAATAAAATAAATAATAATAAAGTTAAATAAGATTAAATAAATAAAAATAAATAAAATGAAAAAAGAAAATAAATAAAAGAAGGTAGATTTTTATCAATCTTTATTTCACGTGTTACATCACATAACAAATTTAAAATTTGGAATTAGGAGAGATGGCTGAGTGGACTAAAGCGGCGGATTGCTAATCCGTTGTACGAATTATTTGTACCGAGGGTTCGAATCCCTCTCTTTCCGCTTTCTCTGATCGCTTGGGATTTTCAAATTCGAAAAGATTCTCATCCCTTGATTTTATCATAGTTAAATGTATGAAACAAATAAGATTATTAAGAATTAATTTAGAAAAAAGCAAAAAAACTAGAAATTTTTTATTCCTCACGTCCAGGATTGCGTCCTGGATCATTAGATAAGAATCCAAAGATAAAAAGGGAAACAAAGAATATCACTACTGTGTAAACAAAGAGTTTGAGAGTAAGCATTACACAATCTCCAAGATCCTTTTTTTTTTTGAAAAAGGGGAATAGATTACCTATTTTTTACCACATATACCATTTTATTTGTTTTGACACCCCAAAAAATGAAAAAAAAAAAATGACTTTTCAAGAAAAGACTTCATTTTATTTTAACGAATTTATTTGTAATAAGATTTTTATTCATTCGTTACCCGAAATTTCTTGTCATATCAATAATTAGGTATTGTGGAGTACCTAATAGTCCATACTCACTGGAAGGTCAGAACGGGTAAAAGGATGATCCAAATTCATCGCTGTGGTTATTCATTCAATATACAAGAATTTCGATTTTTGAATCGAGGGTTCGTAATGTAAGACTTATCTGATCTTATCAATTTTGAGAATTTTTTTATCGAATGCATCATCAATTTAGCAGAGTATTAAAGATTTCATCGAAAACTTACAGCGGCTTGCCAAACAAAGGCTAAGAGAAAAAAGAGTACAGGTATGACAGGCATAACATCTACGATTGGATTGAAAATGGCATAAGCTTCGGGCAATTTGGCGAATAAAAAACTACTCGAATAAAGGACAGAATTAAGACAGATACCGATTAAACTAAAGATATTAAGCATAACAAGCATTTCGTTCTTGTGGATTAGAAAATTTTGAGTTATTTTTATATTATAAGGGAAAAATGAAAAAGGCAGATCAAGAAATCCTTCTTTTTCTTCGGTTCGGACTCTCCCAAATAAAAAATCCCTCCCCTCATTATCATTCTAAAATGAGAATATAAGGAATTCGGCTTTCATACAATATTTTAATTGAATTTTATGTAATGATCAATGAATTTTTTTGATTCTATATCTACATGTCTTGAATCCTAGCAACAAAATATCCCATATGGTTTTATGTATTTGGGTTGGGATTGACGAATAACCAATACCAATATTACTGTTGATTAGTATCGAATAGAAATCAAAATGGGGCGTGGCCAAGCGGTAAGGCTGCGGGTTTTGGTCCCGTTATTCGGAGGTTCGAATCCTTCCGTCCCAGATCGTTTTTCATGAAACGAGAGATGGGATCACACTGCATTCCACATGAAACAAGAATTTGTTAAAGGGAAAAATTTTTTCTTATTAATTTTCAGAATGGTTCTAAGAATCATATCTGAGAATTCGTTTGGTTTCTCACAAACGGAATCAAGTGTCAAATGTGAGTAAAATTGAATATCTTTATTTTCATTCAAAAAAGAGATTTTTGGCCTATTATATCATAAACATTCAGGATATGCTCGTACTACTCATATTCATTTCATATTCATTTTGAAGTTAGTTTCTTAGAGAAACTTTATGTCCCATATCTAATACCTATGAAATGGGAATTATCACATGATGCATTCTGAATCACAATGTGAGAGAAAGACCTCTCTATTCCCTTTCCCCAAACCTAAAGTCAAGTCAATAAAAAGAAAATAAATGATATCCCATCCAATTCCACATAGAATGTGAGTGGGGAGTTTTGAATTTCATCACAGGTCTTAAAACTTCTAATTAAAGTTGGGTTGGCGCGGTAAAAGAAAAAAAAAATAGGAAAAACAGATTGATCTGGACCTTATTTTTTTGTATCTTAGATATTATCTGGTTCAAATGAACCATTGTAAATCAATGTAATGTAGTGATTGGGGAGAAATTCGTATATTCCATGTACTTGACTTTAGAATTGATCGAAAATTCTTGAATTTGAAGTAAAACAAAATCTGTATAAAAAACAAGGCCTATGCCTATATGATATATATTATGTATTTTTATTGTATTGTTGTATTTCAGTAACAAGGGCTTTTCGGTTAAGTGAAAAGGATCTGTGATTTATAAAATATCTATAATTAGAATTACCCCGGCTAAGGTAAGAACTCTTAGTTGTATATGATGGATCCGAAAAGATCATACTTCTCTGATTCTTGATTCAGATTTTCTATTTCAGATGAAAGAAAGAATAACAATAACGTAAGGAACTAAATTTTACCTTACACGAGATCTTTTTTTTTTTTACTTCATTTTTTTTTCTTGATTGGTACTGGAAGAAGTATTAGAAATCTATATTATCAAAATTTCGACTTTTTCGGGTCATTGGAATAGCTTATTTGGTTACTAATTGATTTGATTTCGGGATTGTAAATAATTAGTATTCTACTATAGAAACAGAAACCTCTTTTGGAGGTTTATAGTTTATTTGTTCGAGAAAACTGGATCCTTCATGATTGATCGTCTCGAACAATCTGTTGAAGATGTAAATAATAAAATAAGTCTTAAGCAAACTCGTTTATTCGTCTTATTTATATTTATAAATAAATATTTTCATTCATATGATATAATATGGGGTTAAATTAAAAAAATTCGATCCTTGCTGACCCTTATCCGGATAAATACTTATTTATCCGTAGATAGAAAGTATGGACTATTATATACCGGTTGAACCAATGACTATTCATGATTTTATATTGAATCAATTCCATACCGCTTTGAAATTGCAATTAGAGGAATGTTATGGTAAAACTTCGTTTGAAACGATGTGGTAGAAAGCAACGTGCGACTTGAAGGACATGATCGGCTGTGGATTTTTACATCTGCCATCTTCTATAGTAATGAAGATGCTCTTGGCTCGACATAGTTTGTTCTGTTCTGCCCGGAACCCTATTTGGGTTATAAGTAAATAGTACATGATGAAGCTCGAGAAGAAAGGATTGATTCATTTTTCAAGGGAAAGAATCTAGGGTTAGTGAAAATCAATAAGTTAGACCAACTTTGTAAGTATATCCTCACTATATATAAATTCTAAATCGAAAGGTTCAAATTCAGAACAAGTTTGAAAAGTCAAATTTTTCGAAATTGGTAAAACTATTTCGATGAAAAGTGTATCACAAGGGAATCAATCGTTCGTATTCTATTTATATAGAAAGAAATAACAAAAAAAGGTATGTTGCTGCCATTTTGAAAGGAATAAGGATCCCCGAGGTAATGTCTAAACCCAATGATTTCACAAAGCAAAGATAAAGGATTCCGAAACAAGGAAACACTATTTTCAATTGTCTCAACAATTGGATCAGATTGAGGAATAAAAATAGATTCGAAATGAGACAAACAAAAGAGTTTAGAGACGGCTCAATAAATGTCTAAGGATTTTCTTGTCAGAATTACCCAACTTGAGTTATGAGTATGAATGAGATTTCTTCCCTTTTCTGTAAGGAAGAAGAAAAAAGTACTCAATTCAAATCATAGTAAAATTCATGATTTTATGGATCCATTTGCTATTATATACAGAAATTAGAATCATTTTTCTCGAGCCGTATGAGGAAAAAACCTCCTATACGTTTCTAGGGGGGGCATTGTTTATTTACATCTATCCCAATGAGCCATCTATCGAATCGTTGCAATTGATGTTCGATCCCGAAGAGAAGGAAGAGATCTTCGAAAAGTAGGTTTTTACGATCCGATAAAGAATCAAACTTATTTAAACGTTCCTGCTATTCTATATTTCCTTGAAAAAGGTGCTCAACCCACAGGAACTGTTTATGATATTTTAAGGAAGGCAGAATTCTTTAAAGAAAGAACTTCGAGTTAATTAAAGGAAAAAACAAAATAGTTAAATAAATAAAATAAAGTAGGG